CTTTTCATTCGAGAGATTATGTGAATGAACTTACTGCTGAATTTAATAAGTTCAATTTTTAATAAGGGGGTTCATTATAAGATACACTCATCGTTCTAAAAAAAAATGGATCCGTCAACACAATAAAAAAACAATCACAATAGAAATTATTTTCCAATTTTATTCCATAACATAATGATTCAAAGAAAGTTTTTTTTTTGTAATTTTTATAAAGTTATAAGACTAAGTTAATATTATTCCTTTCTTTTTTATTTAAAATTATAGACTATATATTTTTTAGTATTTTACTCAACCCAAGGGTTGCCCAATGAATCTCTTGATTAGAAATTTCAGAATGGATAGATGTCACAGATGATGAATGGATTTCTTTCCTGTGTTACTCTATTTTTGTTAGTACTGTCTAACATTATAATAATAGGTGATGAATCAAAAGCTTTCAATTGAACTTATTCTTTACAATTGGTATTTTTGCTTATCCCCGTATCTTTCAAAAAAAAAAAAGGAAACGAAATTTAGGGAAATGCTTTATAAACATATGTATAAAAAGAACATATTTCATTTAGCCTCTTCATGCCTACTATAACTAGTTATTTCGGTTTTCTACTAGCAGCTTTGACTATAACCTCCGCTCTATTTATCGGTCTAAACAAGATACGACTTATTTGAAATTTGGAAATTAATTGACTAAAAATCAAAATAATAAAAAAAAAATTATTCTGCGGTAGCTCATATATTCTATAGCACCTTACCGTGCCAATTTCCAATGCTTGGTCATTGAGATTCATGGATAATACAGATTAATATTTAAGGATAGCTATTACCTCTCCCTTTCTTCTTTCAAAGAAATTGAAATGATTGAAGTTTTTTTATTTGGAATCGTCTTAGGTCTCATTCCTATTACTTTGGCTGGATTATTCGTAACTGCATATTTACAATACAGACGTGGTGATCAATTGGATCTTTGATTAATTAAGATTTCTTTTTTTTATTGACCTCCTACTTTCTTTAATCTACAGGAGGTCAAATTCAGATTGCTGTTCAATTATTTCAGTGTAATTTTCGACTTAACAAATAACAAGAATGGAATCACGCTCTGTAGGACTTGAACCTACGACATCGGGTTTTGGAGACCCGCGTTCTACCGAACTGAACTAAGAGCGCCTTATTAGAATATCATAATCTTTTTTTATAATAAAAAAAGAAAAAGGTTTTTAAACCAATACATCTTGTATGTATAGTATATACTCTCATACAAAATCGAATCAAATTAAAGAAAAGATTGGTTATGCATATCCAATTTGAATTAATTGAAATTGATCCCACGTTACTGCTCATAAGATAAGTAATAGGTAGGGATGACAGGATTTGAACCCGTGACATTTTGTACCCAAAACAAACGCGCTACCAAGCTGCGCTACATCCCTTTCAATCGATCTACAATGTCATTGTAAAGAATCTCTGTCTTGTTTTCCACATCTTTATTTCTTCCATTGATATACACAAATTATCTTGCCATTTCGTATTTTTTTCTTTAAGGAATATATCAAGCGGTCGGTCATTAACTATATAGAATCTAATTAACTATAGTTACTAATTAACTATATATATAATATATATAATAACCATATACACTTCGGGTTATATTATATATGTATTCCCATTATGTATTACAAATTCGAATAAAATTCCAATAAGGAACTAAGAAGGAGGATTTTGAATGCGAGATCTAAAAACATACCTCTCCGTGGCACCGGTAATAAGTACTCTATGGTTCGCTGCTTTAGCAGGTTTATTGATAGAGATCAATCGTTTATTTCCGGATGCGTTGATATTCCCTTTTTTCTAGTTATTGAGAGAGGAAGGGGCGAAGAAGATTAGAGATACAATATCTATGACTAATCTCCCTTCTCTTCTTTTTTTTTTCAATAAGTTAGAAAAAGAATAAAAGCAGATTCGTTCTAGTGAAACTAAGAAAGGAACTCGGGTCCAGACTCAAATTAATATAATAATAATAGAATTAGAACAGAAATGGAAATAGAGCGCCTGTAGCAATAATATCATACAATATACTTAAAATAAAAATGAAATACTGTAATGAAATATTGTACAGTGATTTCTATATAAATTCTAAATCGAGTTAGAAATAATTCTATTACTTATTCTTAATAAAAAGAAAATTACTTATTATTATTCTAATTGAACTAGAATTGATTTATTGCAACGAAATCAGTTACAATTTGATTTCGAATTTGCAACTTCTATTTTTTTTGTCCGTTTCCAATCGGAAAATAGAAGAATTGAGTAAATCACAAATCCAAAGGAGGTTCATGGCCAAGGGTAAAGATGCCCGAGTCACCGTTATTTTGGAATGTACCTGTTGTGTTCGAAACCGTGTTAATGTTAATAAGGGCGTTTCCAGATATATTACTCAAAAGAATCGACATAATACGCCCAGTCGATTGGAATTGAGAAAATTCTGTCCCTTTTGTTACAAACATACGATTCACGGGGAAATAAAGAAATAGATTGAACCGCTCACTCGTGTGTCCGCCCCCGCCCTCCAACCCAAGTAAGGTGAAAACGGCATCTTATATATCTATAGAATATAGATATATAAGATATTCTTTTTTAATGAAATAGTGAAAGATAAACAAGATAAATCCCATTTCTAATTCTCATTCTCAATTTTAAATTCAATATTATTATAAATTCGAAATCTTATTAATTCTAAATAATCTTTTATATGATTGAAATAGAATTAGGGTTTTCGGGATAAGGAATAAACAAACCATGGATAAATCCAAACGACTCTTTCTTAAATCCAAGCGATCTTTTCGTAGGCGTTTGCCCCCGATCCAATCGGGGGATCGAATTGATTATAGAAACATGAGTTTAATTAGTCGATTTATTAGTGAACAAGGAAAAATATTATCTAGACGGGTGAATAGATTGACCTTAAAACAACAACGATTAATTACTATTGCTATAAAACAGGCTCGTATTTTATCTTTGTTACCTTTTCTTAATAATGAGAAACAATTTGAAAGAGGCGAGTCGACCACTAGAACTACAGGTTTTAGAACAAAAAATAAAGAGTCTTAATTCTTCAATTGAATCAAAATAAAATTACAATCTGATAATTGTCGTAATAAAAAAAAAATTGGGAAAGAGTAATTCATCTTTTTTTTTTATTGAAGGTGTTTGCTCATTTTGACGACTTTATCATATGATTTTATCATACTAATTTCTACTCTACCTTCCCCGGGTTCATTCTCAAAGGAACTCCATTTAATTCCAATGGATTTCTTTCCAATTTCCTTATTTTATAATCTCGTTGGAAATCATATAAAGACAATTCCTATTTAATATAGCGATTTGTGCAAGTATTTTACGATTAAGAAGCAACTGTCTCTTGTACAGATTGTGTATAAAGTTATTATAACTATAGTATATATCATTGCTTCGAATTACTGCATTTATCCGAGTGATCCACAAACGACGAAAATCTCTTTTTTGTCTACCTCGATCCCGATGAGCCGAAACTAAAGCTCTTATTTTTTGTTGAGTAATAGTCCGAGTAAGTCTTGAATGGGCCCCCCGAAAGCTTGATGCAAATAAACGAATTTTTGTTCTACGTCTTCGAGCTATATATCCCCGTTTAATTCTGGTCATTGAATAAATGAAACTTTGATGAATAATTAAATAACCAATTGATTTCTTTTAGTTATTTCCTTCCCTTTTCCTAGTCTATTAATAACAAAACGGATTCTTCCAGTGTATAAAATAAAAATTCCAATGGCTTTTGCTACTATAACCTTCCCGACCACTATTTTTTCTTTTTTTTCTAGGCTTTTTACTTCGAAATAAGAAATTCATAATAGGTATAAAAAAAGAAAAAAAAAAAGTATTAAATAGAAATGGGTATAGTGGGTTCCATCGTTTCTATGGTTATTTCTTAAACGGTGAGGTCCTCTCTATACACCGGAGCCCTTAATTCCTCATTTAATCAATTATTGTTAACTTGTACAGTTCACACTCTTTGGCTCTACCCTTAATTATCCAGTAATAGGTCTTTCACAATGAGACCTACCTATATAGTAACGGTATTTCATTATGAAGATTGGCTGAGTAGCTGACCCTATTAGTCCGTTCTTACAGGTAAGAGCATAATCTTTATGCTTTTTTAATAGGATTTCCCTGCTTAATGGATACCATTTGCTACCAATGGGAATTCTTTCTCATTTGAAATTAAAAATGGAAATGATTGGATTTGCACCAATAGAAACCATAAATAGGATACCACAATAGAAAGATAGATCTTTTTTTTTTTTTCGATTTTTCTTTTTAGATAGGGAGTGTATTTTTTCATTATATCCTATTCACTGGTACTGATCGCTGATACTGGATCAATTGTTTTTTTTTTTCTTTTGTCCCAGTTCCATGATCTGAACGAGTCGCACATACACCCTAGTACATGTTCCTCTCCTCTGAGGACATCCCCGAAGAGCGGGGGATTTTGTGACATTTTTGATAGGCTGTCTTGTGTTTCTAATAAGTTGTTTAATGGTTGGCATGTTGAATTATATACATAATGAGCTGGTTTAGATCAATCCTAACCGGACGATTCTGAATCATTTTTACATTTCTATATTAATAGATTATTTAATATTCTATTAAATAAATCCGATAAAAAGATACAATAGAAAATTGCAGATTTGTGTCAAGTCCCTATTCTTTTTTGTTATTTTTTACTCAACCGCTACAAGATCAACAATTCCATAAGTTTGGGCTTCTGTTGCTGACATAAAAACATCTCTTTCCATGTCTTCCGAAACAACCCATAAGGGTTTGCCCGTTCTTTGTACATAAACCCTTGTGATGGTTTCGCGCAGTTTCAGTAGTTCTTCCGCCTCCAGGATAAATTCTCCCGCCTGTGCCTCGTAATAAGAACTAGCAGGTTGATGGATCATTACCCTGATGATATAACATCATAAATAGTTCCTCTATCTCGCATAATCAAAGTCGAAGAGATAGAAAAAAATAGAAGATAAAATTGAACAACCGTACGGGCATTTTTTGCGCATTGCATACGGCTCTACAATGGAATTCACTTTTCCTTTTTTTTTTTTTATTTTCCATCAAAGAAAATGGATATTAAAGTATATCAGATTCACATAGGTAAATGATCCCACAACCACCCTTTTTTTTTGAGTATAAAAAAATACTATGATGGCTCCGTTGCTTTATATATTTATTTCGTCTGTTATTTAGCAATCCCAAAGTTTCTTTTTTTTTTTCAAATCAAAATAATATGGATTTTCATATTCTTTCATAACATAAGTTAAGAGCTCAAAACAAAAAAGTTTGTGACGCTGAAATGGATTTCCCAATAGATCAGATCGAATTGGCCTTTATCTCATACTACTCTTTCGATATATAATGTAAGTTTTTTGAAAAAAAAAATTTCATATCGAATTCGAAGTGCCATGCTATTATTACTCAATATTCATATAGCGCGAAGGCATAGTCCTCTTTTTGTCTCTCAAATTAAAAAACTCATTGGCGCCAAGCGTGAGGGAATGCTAGACGTTTGGTAATTGCCCCTCCGACTAGAATAAAAGATCCCATTGAAGCAGCTAATCCCATACATACTGTTTGTATATCTGGTCGCACAAATTGCATAGTATCATAAATAGCTATTCCGGGTATTACCCATCCGCCGGGAGAGTTTATAAATAAATACAGATCTTTGGTATCATTCTCTATACTGAGATATATCATAAGACCAATAAGTTGATTTGAGATCTCACTATCAACCCCTTGGCCTAAAAAAAGTAATCTTTCTCGATAAAGTCGGTTGATTGGGATAAAATTGTATCCCTTAGGAACCGTACATGCACCTTTTGATGCATACGGTTCAACACAAATCGCGAAAAAAAAAGAATCAATGTGTAGATTCTAGTTATCTTTTTTCATAGCAGGATCTTGCTAACTTGTAACAAAAGGGCTTTTCTTTCATTTTTCAAGAAATAGGAGTTTTGGCCCGTTCTGTTTCTATATAAATAAAAAACTATAAAAAAAAATTCACTAAACTTATCAGATTAACTTCTCATTGATGTATTGTTTCATCGGGATCAACCCTAATCACGATGTAATTTTCTTGTTCCTGAAGGGTCTTCTTCCATTTTTTTAGGTTTATGCTCTACTCCGAGTAAAGATCCGCCCGATTTGGATTTGCACATATAGGACAAATGCCCCAATACTACGTCTTTTTGATACGATTCCCTTTTTTTTTCAATTTATTTTATGTCTTCCGCCAAATATTCAATATTTAACGCATTCATCATATTACATATTACTCGATTAATGAAATTCATTTTCATTAACGACTTGAAACCATTTGTATTTACAAATGGAATATTAAATATGAATTAAGTAGTAAATAAAATATATTACCAATTTCTTTTTGTTCTAAACGGAGCCTGGATACTTCATTTTATTGATCTAACCAAGTCAACCATAAATTATACTAATTAATAATAGTAATCTGTATACCCCTCTAAAAAATAGATTTAATTACACTTTATTTCACGCTCCAAATTTTTGATGGTTCGATCAATTTTTCTTGGGCGAAAGAGAGGATATCTCGATCGGGGAAGAGAACGGGGAAATACCATATGACCCAATATATCTGACAAGTCGCACTATACGTCAACCCACGATGCATCTTCCTCTCCAGGACTTCGAAAAGGTACTTTTGGAACACCAATAGGCATTATATGAAAAAAATGAAATACTCTATCCCACTTTGATGTGAAAGCGTAACAATGGGTTTATTGTCTTAAGATTATTACCTTTTATTATATTTGATCCATTAATTGAATAAGCTCATAAAAAAATAATATTCTTACAAATAGGCCCTTTGAATGAGGAACAAATAGAACTGCAGTCACTCATATAAAACGATATCAACACCTTACCATTGCGTATTGGTACTTATCGAGTGTAGAATAGATCTGCTTCTTTTTGTTCTTACGAACAAAATTGTTCCATTATTACTAATTACTAAAAGACATTATTACTAAAAGAATAGAGCAAATATTTATCCTTTCCCCGAAATAATCCACTAAAGGGGAAGGTATCTAGTATATTTTCCAGTGCAATAAAGTTACACAGTGTCTATTTTTCGTTGATAAAGAGGTATTTCATGGGTTTGCCTTGGTATCGTGTTCATACCGTCGTATTGAATGATCCCGGTCGTTTGCTTGCTGTCCATATAATGCATACAGCTTTGGTTGCTGGTTGGGCCGGTTCGATGGCTCTATACGAATTAGCTGTTTTTGATCCCTCTGACCCTGTTCTTGATCCAATGTGGAGACAAGGTATGTTCGTTATACCCTTCATGACACGTTTAGGAATAACCAATTCATGGGGCGGTTGGAGTATCACAGGAGGGACTATAACGAATCCGGGTATTTGGAGTTACGAAGGTGTGGCCGGTGCACATATTGTGTTTTCTGGCTTATGCTTTTTGGCAGCTATCTGGCATTGGGTGTATTGGGATCTAGAAATATTTAGTGATGCACGTACAGGAAAACCTTCTTTGGATTTGCCCAAGATCTTCGGAATTCATTTATTTCTCTCAGGAGTGGCTTGCTTTGGTTTTGGTGCATTTCATGTAACAGGATTGTATGGTCCCGGAATATGGGTATCCGATCCTTATGGACTAACCGGAAGGGTACAGCCTGTAAATCCAGCATGGGGTGTGGAAGGTTTTGATCCTTTTGTTCCGGGAGGAATAGCCTCTCATCATATTGCAGCAGGAACCTTGGGCATATTGGCGGGTCTATTCCATCTTAGTGTTCGCCCTCCCCAACGTCTATACAAAGGATTACGTATGGGAAATATTGAAACCGTCCTTTCCAGTAGTATCGCTGCTGTCTTTTTTGCAGCTTTTGTAGTTGCTGGAACTATGTGGTATGGTTCGGCAACTACCCCGATTGAATTATTTGGTCCCACTCGTTATCAATGGGATCAAGGATACTTCCAACAAGAAATATATCGAAGAGTTGGTGCTGGACTAGCCGAAAATCAAAGTATATCTGAAGCTTGGTCTAAAATTCCTGAAAAATTAGCTTTTTATGATTACATCGGAAATAATCCGGCAAAAGGGGGATTATTCAGAGCGGGCTCAATGGATAACGGGGATGGAATCGCTGTTGGGTGGTTAGGACATCCTATCTTTAGAGATAAAGAAGGGCGTGAACTTTTTGTACGTCGTATGCCGACTTTTTTTGAAACATTTCCTGTTGTTTTGGTAGACGGAGACGGGATTGTTAGAGCGGATGTTCCTTTTAGAAGGGCAGAATCAAAATATAGTGTCGAACAAGTAGGTGTAACTGTTGAGTTCTATGGCGGTGAACTCAATGGGGTGGGTTATAGTGATCCTGCTACTGTGAAAAAATATGCTAGACGTGCTCAATTGGGTGAAATTTTTGAATTAGATCGTGCTACTTTGAAATCCGATGGTGTTTTTCGTAGCAGCCCGAGGGGTTGGTTTACTTTTGGACATGCTTCATTTGCTCTGCTCTTTTTCTTCGGACACATTTGGCATGGTTCTCGAACCTTGTTCAGAGACGTTTTTGCTGGTATTGATCCAGATTTGGATGCTCAAGTGGAATTTGGAACATTCCAAAAACTTGGAGATCCGACTACAAGAAGACAAGCAGTCTAATACAATATTGTTTTGTGATTTGATTTTGCTATAGGGTACCGGATAAACTTTGATTTGAATCGCTGCCTTTTCTTTGACTTTTTTTTGCTCTTTCTTTATCCGGACGACGATTCCCAATAAACAGGTATGGAAGTTATAATTGTTAAACCACGATCGAATCTATGGAAGCATTGGTTTATACATTCCTCCTAGTCTCAACTCTAGGAATAATTTTTTTCGCTATCTTTTTTCGAGAACCGCCTAAAGTTCCAACTAAAAAGTGAAATACTTTTTCATTATCTCAATTGAAAGTAATGAGTCTCCCAATATAAATATTGGGAGGCTCATTACTTCAACTAGTCTCCGTGTTCCTCGAATGGATCTCTTAGTTGTTGAGAGGGTTGCCCAAAAGAAGTATATAAGGCGTACCCAGTAAAACTTACAAGTAAACCGGATATAAAGATGGCAACTAAGGTTGCTGTTTCCATTATTATATAGTTTCAAGACCACAATGGATCTATGATAAGATCATTTATTTACAACGGAATGGTATACAAAGTCAACAGATCTCAATGAATAAGAAATAGGGTTTTATGGCTACACAAATCGTTGAGGGCAGTTCTAAATCTCGTCCAAGACAAACTCTTGTAGGGAGTTTATTGAAACCATTGAATTCAGAATATGGTAAAGTAGCTCCTGGGTGGGGAACTACTCCTTTGATGGGTCTTGCAATGGCCCTTTTTGCGGTATTCCTATCTGTTATTTTAGAAATTTATAATTCTTCCATTTTACTGGACGGAATTTCAATGAATTAGATTCATAAGAACTATTGACTAACTTTTCAATACAAAGTGAAGAAGTTAGGTCTCTTATTTTTATCCCATTCTATTTTGGTAGTTCGACCGTGGAATTTCTTTGTTTCTGTATTTCCGGAATATGAGTGTGTGACTTGTTATATTGTTATAATGGATCCTATGGATAGTACAGAAAACGAGTCTGTCATCTTGATAGAGATGGTTTTACTTCGTCGGATATTCATTTTGAGTATCTGAAGCACGAAATGTATCAAATAGAATACAAAATATTAGAACTATGATTCATACTTAATATTCAGACCACGCGGCCGGGCTCCCATTTGTTAGATTTATAAGTTATAAATTGAAAGATTTATATTCTTTCAAACCCCTTATTATGCTTATTTTGATCAAAAGAAAAACTTTTGATTTTTAGTCATTCTATTTATTCATTAAATGAAGTGATGATCCAAGGTTCTTACTCAAGGAATTT